TTCGTTCTAGTGCCCGGAAATAATATTCCAAAGCTTTTGTATGTTCTCCGTTGCTTGTATGTATAAGACCTATATTATAGAGTATATAACTTCGATCATAGGGATCAATTTCTGGTCGCGTAGCTTCATAATAATTCTGTAAAGCTTCTGCATAATTTCCTTCGGATTGAGCCGACATCCGTTACGGTCGTTCGTTCTAGTAAAAGAATCTCCGTTCCAGAACCGTACGTGAGATTTTCATCTCATACGGCTCCTCCCTTCTGTGCATAGTACTAAAGGGAATAATCCAAAATTCACTATTAGAATTATGAACTGACAGGAGCTGGTATTTTTACAAGAAATTTCTAGCCAGCCTTCTCATAAGAGATTTTTTCTTAACACCAATTGTATTAGTACTAGATAGAAATGGTCACTCCAAAAATTTCTTTGTACTCAACGCTTACAATTTCCAGGAATTAGTCACTTCAACGGTCTTTGATGGTTATACGGGTACCAAAAGTACGAATGAGATGGATCTTTGTTTTCCCAACCATTATTTTTAGTCCCGATACCAATAAGGAAAAGGGTTATTTATAACAAAGTTTTCGTGTTGTTGATTCCTAGGTGTAGTGCTTTTTCCCTGATGCCATCTATTGGTACTAATGAAGTAGGATTGACCTCCAATACAGAACCTATAGATGTAACCTTTTGCTCAATACTAAAAAAAAATAATTGAAGCATCTAAGGCTGCATAAATCGAGGATACACGATAGAAGGAATTGCTCTATCTCTAAACTTCACCTTCACCAAGCGTAGGTTTCTTTCACTCATTTGTTTTTTATATTTATAACTACGTTCTTTTTCTCGTAAAAATGAGAGGTAAAAAAACAAAAACAAGAAAAAAATCAAATCGCACCATCTCTGTAATAGGTAAATGCCTTTTTTTCTCCTGAAGTTGTCGGAATTATTCGTAATAAAATATTGGCTACAATTGAAGAGGTCTTATCAATAAAATTTCCATTTATTCGAGATCTAGGCATAATTAGTAATTCATTCTATAATTCTTCTCATCCTCCTTCGGGGAAAACGATCCCACAAAAAAAGGAATTGTACAGTACAAAATAACATAAAAACAGACTCATTGGAAAAAAATTGGATCCCAAATTGTACCCCCTTTTGGACAAAGATGAAATGAAATAGTTGAATCAGATTAGATTTCATTACAATTTTGTAGTATACCAATGACCAAAACTCTTACTATTTCATCTAAGTTGAATAACCAAGTTTCTTATGGATTTTGATAACTCAAGAAGTTTTGATTTGGTTATGATCCAAAAAGGAAAAAGAATGTAATAGTCATTCCATGATAAAATAAAATTCAAATAAAGTAACCATCCTTTTTTTTGCATAACGTGTATGTGCCACGCCATACAATTGAAAGAGAAATTTTAATCGGACGATTCATGAATTTTGAATAGATCCACGGGGTAGCTGATGAAATAAGTTGTTGTAAATAAATATGAAATTGAAAAAATTTTCTTCTTATGGAACCATCGAACGGTCATACCTGTACTGCAATTAAGATGAATGACTCGCTATTCATTCGGGTTTTGGTCATAAATAAGATTATGTAGGAGAGATGGCCGAGTGGTTCAAGGCGTAGCATTGGAACTGCTATGTAGACTTTAGTTTACCGAGGGTTCGAATCCCTCTCTCTCCGTTTCTTTTCATTCATCAACGTTACCAACTATAATGTATCAAATCAAATAAGAATTGATATCATTATTATAACAATAAGACCCTTAATTTCATAGAGATTCTCTATCCCTAATTACATCCCTGTGATACGTAAAATACAATATCGTATTGACATCAAAAAAAAGAAAAAGAATCCTATTGCCGATCCATTTGTGATACGTGAATTAGACAGGGCACAAGGTACTCCATTTACTTCAGCGAAAGGAGTCAAAATTGTATGAACCTTACTTTTTTATTTTCGTTAGAATCAAGTCTGACGGGAATAATATTCTACGACCAACAATTCATTTATTTTCAAACCGATCAATTTACTATCTATTATTTGATTTACAAATCCTTTATATTGTAAGGAGTCAATAGTCAAATGGTTTGGTAATTCCCCGTGGAGGGATGAAACAAGATAATTTTGAATCAGAGCTTTTGATCTTTCTTTATCCTTCGTAGTAATAATATCTCGGGGTTTGCAACGATAACTTGGTATATCCACTATACGACCATTAACTAAAATGTGTCTATGGTTAACTAATTGTCTGGCTCCAGGTATGGTCGAAGCCATACCTAATCGAAAAATAATGTTATCCAAACGCATCTCAAGTAGTTGTAGTAAAACCCGGCCTGTTGACCCTTTGGCTTTTCCAGCAATATGCACATATTTTAGTAATTGTCGCTCTGTCAGACCATAATGAAAACGCAATTTCTGTTTCTCTTCTAAACGAATACGATATTGCGATCTTTTTCCAGAGCGTAATTGGGTTTGAAGATCACTTCTGGATCTGGGTCTTTTACTAGTTAGTCCCGGTAAAGCCCCCAGCCGGCGTATTTTTTTGAAACGAGGTCCTCGGTAACGAGACATATAAAGGCTCCTTTTTGATTCACTTTCATTTGACAAAAAAATCTAAATTCAGACTGAACTATAAGGATCAGCAAAACAAAACTCAATAAAATCAATTTTATCAAAATTCGGATTTTTTGTATATATAGGAAATTCAAGTAAAAACTACATTTTCCAATTTCTTCTGTAGAGATCTAATTGTTCTAGTCAACTTTTTTATTCATAGCTATAGCTGCAAGTTACCATGACATAATAGATTGGTGACCCTACATTTAGAGAAAGTGAGAGTAGAGATTTTCAATCATCGAAAGAAAAAGAGCCGGCTATCGGAATCGAACCGATGACCATCGCATTACAAATGCGATGCTCTAACCTCTGAGCTAAGCAGGCGGATATAAAAGCAATACTGTATAGGAATACAGTAAACTTGAGATCTTAGTTATTACCTAGTGATTCTTTTCTTTTTTTCTTTCATTTCTTGATTATTGAAATTTATTCTATTTCTTAGTTATTAGTTATATATTTTAGATTCTATTTAGATCTAGATAAATTAGATATTGAAATAGAAATTAAATTCCATATATATGATATGAAAAAAAAATATATATTAGATAGAAAATCCAAAAAGAATTTACATTCATTAAAGAAAATATGAGATTTAAATTATTATATTAATCTATTTATATAGGAGAATCAATATTATTTAGAATGAGATTCTATTTTATTTTATTTATCATATTAATAATTCAATACAAGAAAAAAAAAATATTGAAATTCAATAATATTCTGATTATGATCATTTTAGAAAAATTAAAATCATATTATGAATAATTCATTTATTATCATTAGAATAATCTCATTCTAATCGTGGAACTAGAAAACTTGAAATATCAATTTCAAGCAACGAAACTATCTATATCCTAATAGATACAGAGTGAAAAGAGAATAATATTCTATTTATTTCTCTTCGAATAATGGAAATCAATGAATAAAACTGATGAAAAATTTGGCATTATACACAAGAGGACAAAAAAAAGAATGAATATTGACCGTTCCACTATTTTTAATAGTACTGTAAAAATGGATAATGAGGAAAGGGATAGATATATCCCACATATATCTATCCATATTGAATTGTGGATACATCAATGATAGAATCATTCGGATTGAAACAAATAGGAATCATTACCTAATTAATTCTTTAGTGACAAGATCAATGAAAGAGGTGGATAGAATTACAAATGGATTCTTTTTTCAAAGCAAGGAGGGGGGATATGGCGAAATTGGTAGACGCTACGGACTTGATTGGATTGAGCCTTGGTATGGAAACCTGCTAAGTGTTAACTTCCAAATTCAGAGAAACCCTGGAACTAAAAATGGGCAATCCTGAGCCAAATCTTAAAAAAAAAAAAATGGAAAATGAGAATAAAAAGAGATAGGTGCAGAGACTCAATGGAAGCTGTTCTAACGAATGAAATTGACTACGTTAGATTAGTAGCTAAAATCCTTATATCAATATCAAAAGAAAAGATCGAAATGACAGAAAGGATAATCTTATATACCTAATACGTACGTCTAGATACTGACATAGCAAATGATTCATCGCATTTCTTTCTTATTTATATCACATCTGACTATTTATTATCTTATATCTTATCTACTATTAGTATATTAGTAGATAGTATATAGTATAATAGTAGAAGTGTATTAGTATGAGTATAGAATAAGGTTCTATAGAAACCCCCTATTTCTATTCTATATTGATTAGAATGATAGACTATGAAAAATTGAAGAGTTATTGTGAATCAATTCTCATTGAAGTTGAGAAAAAAAAAAAAAAATTGAATTCCAATATTCAGTGATCAAATTATTCATTCCAGAGTTTGATAGATCTTTTGAAGATTAATCGGACGAGAATAAAGAGAGAGTCCCATTTTACATGTAAATGCCAACAACAATGAAATTTAGAGTAAGAGGAAAATCCGTCGAATTTTAAAATCGTGAGGGTTCAAGTCCCTCTATCCCCAATAAAAAGCCCATTTTACTTCCTCACTCTGTTCTTTCACAAATGGATCCGAATAGAAATTTTCGTATATTCTTCCAATTGTAATCCAATTTACAATGTATAGATACGATACCTGCACAAATTAACATATATGTTCAAGGAATCAAAGAAAGTCTTCTTTTTGAATATCTAAGAAATTAGGGGGGCTAGGTACAATTTGTTAAGACTGTCTTTTTTAGTTCTTTTCATTGACATAGATACAAGTACTCTGCTAGGATGATGCACGTAAAATGGTCGGGATAGCTCAGTTGGTAGAGCAGAGGACTGAAAATCCTCGTGTCACCAGTTCAAATCTGGTTCCTGACACGTGAATAATGTATTGGATAGATATTCCATACCTCATACAAATGAAATTCATTTAGACGG